CAATGATCCAATCATAGAAATAATTGGAATTTTTGTATCCAACTTCTTGATAGTATTATCTATTAGAAATAAGTTTTCTAGCATTTGACTCCGTACCACGGAAGGATTTAATTGCACATTTGAAAGATAGCCTAAAAAGTCAAGAGAATATTTGCATAATTGCTTTATACGGACCCTTCCTGATTGAGACCATACGTAAAAATGATATTGCCATAAATTTATAAAGTAATATTTCCACTTATTCATCAGAAGAGGCGTATCCTTTGAAGCGAGAATCCATTTTCCTTGATATCTAACAAAATGTATGAAGGGATCCTTGAACAAGCATAGGTTGTTCTGAAAATCATTCGAAGAGACTTTTACAAGATGTTTGATTTTTTCATAGAAATAGATTCGTTCAAGAAAGATTACATAAGATATTGATCGTAAATGATAGGACTGATTACGGAGAAAAAGGAAAATGAATTTGCATTCACATATATGAGAATTATATAGGAACAAGAAGAATCTTGGATTCAAAATAGAAATGCATTTCTGTGAAGTACTAAGACTCTTCAAATTTAAATACTCGTAGAAAAAAAGAAGCCGTAATAAATGCAAAAAAGAGGCATCTTTTAACCAGTAGCGGAGGGCTTGAACCAAGATTTCAAGATGGATGGGGTGGGGTATTACTACATCTAACACAGAATTTAAATGTGAGAATTTGTCCTCTAAAAAAGGAAATATTGAATAAATTGATTTTAAATTATGATATTTTGCTACTTCTTTCCCTTGTAAATAAGACACTACTCGTAGGGAAAATGGAATTTCCACAATGACTGCAAATCCTGCCGATATTATTTGAGAATACAAATTCTTATTCTTATTGTGCCCAAAAATTTGATTTTGTTTCGAATCATTAGCAGAAATAAACAAAAGATTCTCTTGATACATTCGAGCAATTAAACGTTTCACAATTAGTGAACTGGATTTATTGTCATAACGCACACTTTCCAACAAAATTGATGATTTATTTCTATCGAAAACATAATCATGAGCAAGCGCATAAATATACTCCCGAAAAATCAGCGGGTATAGGAAGTCATATTGGCGAGATCTATTTAGATCTAAATATAGTTGTTGAAATTCCTCCATTTCAAACTCAAATTGAACCAAAGCAAGGGTGGGGGATCTAATCGGTTATCAAATGATACATAGTGCGATAGAGTCAAACCAAGGTATTATCATAGTAAGAATAAACAATAATAGATACCTCGAAGATAGGTGGATTCATCAACGGATTCTCTACACTCTCCTTTTTCATTTAATTGATGTATGTTTGTTCTAAGATAAGAAGATGGTTGGAAATCCTTTATTTTTTTTTTTCAACCTAATCGCTCTTTTGATTTTGGAAAAAAAAAGATGTTATCTTTATCAATATACTGCTTCTTTTACACATTCATGCTTAATCCCTAAGAAATAGGGAATAACTATATAGAATAGTTAGGACTCAAAAAAAATAAAAAATCCACTCATGAGAAAGATATTTACCCCATTAGGCACTCATTTAGTTTTAACGGTTAATTAGATCGGGTAATCATTCAAATCAAATTAAGAAAAGAAGCTCGTTGCTTTTAGTTTTCCCATAATTGGGTCCGTCTCTAGGACTCTATCCATTTATTCACTCGACCAAACTTTAAATTCTTTATTGATACGACATGCTATTTTTTCCATGTATTCCTTTCAGGATCAGTCGCGGTCTTAGAAACTCTACCGATGGTCTGGACGAATCCCTTTCTTCATAAAAATGTGTAAAAGATGCTAGCCGCACTTAAAAGCCGAGTACTCTACCGTTGAGTTAGCAACCCCAAAAAGAAATAGAATATGGAGATATAACCGGAATCAAAAATGTGGAATTTCATAACACAATCAAAACATTCAATTAGTAATAAATTGAATAAAATTCAAATTTCTACTCGATTCTAAGCATTCGTTCAGATCCGCGAAAAATACAAGAAATTCTCATATAAAATAAAAACATAGAACTAGAAAAAGTGAAAATTGATAGAGCACTTCTTGTGTTAACCATTTTTATTCATTAAAAAACTTCTTCTATCAGGCAAAAAATAGAATTTCTTGTATCACAACAAATTCAAAGAATCCATAAGTCAAAACCCAATCTCTGCGGCATGAATAAGGATAAATAGAAATGGATCTATTTATCTACGATCAAATTATATTTGTTTGATACATTGTTGTCAATACGATTGTGACTGTTTAATATAAATGATTATCAAAGAATATAAAAAACTATAAGAATCAAATGAAAAAATAGATTTCAATTTTTTGATTAGTTTGTTTTCTTAGTATTTTATTATAAGAAATAAAATACTAAGAAAACGCTATAAATAGAGCAAAGGAGGGGGAGGAAATAATAAAGAAAAATTGATTCAAAGCTCTATATGAGTCATCCACACCCTCTTTTTTGTATTTTATTAATGAAATTTGTATTTCATTAATAAAAAATCAATGACATTTTTTTAACTAAAAAAAATTAAGTTCCGTAAACCCCCGCCTTCTTTAAAATGTCATGAACAGTTCCTGTAGGTTGAGCGCCCCTTTCAAGAAAATATAAAATAGCAGGAACATTCAAATGGGTTTGATTATATATCGGATCATAAAAACCCACTTTTCGAAGATCTCTTCCTTCTCTTCGGGATCGAACATCAACTGCAACAATTCGATAAAAGGCTCATTGGGATAGAATAGATGGAATTGAATAATAAACACCCCCCCCAGAAACGTATAAGAAGTTTTCTCCTCGTACGGCTCAAAAAAAAATGATTAGAAGTTAAGTTATATCTATGTGTACATGAAATTAGAATGCCAAATCGATCCATAATCCAGCAAATCCGTGGGACATTTAACTCCTTCTTTTTACTCTTTCTTTTTCCTTCTTTCTTATTTTTAAGAAAAAGCAAAAAACATTCGTACTCTCATAACTCAAGTTGGATAACTCTCAACTAGCTCCAAAAATACTTAGCTAGTTTTTTTTTATTGAGTGGTCTCTAACCCCTTTCTTTTTTTTTTGTCTTATTTAGAATCTAGTTTGATTCTTTATTCTGATCTGGTGATTGAGATAATTGAAAACGGTATTTCCTTGTTCCGGGATCCTTTAACTTGAATCATTGGGTTTAGACATTACTTCGGAGATCTTTAATCATTTCAAAAAAATGGCAGCAACATGCCCCTTTTTCTCTTTTTTGTGTTTGTGATCTCTTTCTATCAAGGAATCATATGAACAATTGATTCCCGCATGAGAATCTTTTGATCGAAAGAGCTTTACCAATTCCAACTAGTTTGCTTTTTTTTTATTTGAAAATGCTTTGAGTCAGACCCTTTCCGTTTCTATATGAAAAATAGACTTATGTACGAAGTTGTTCCAACTTATTGATTTGATTTACATTAACTAACCCTAGATCCTTTCCCTTTAAAAATCAAATCAATATTTTCTACTCGAGCTCCACCCTATACTGTTTATATCCCAACCCAACAAAAACGCGGGTTATGATAGAAAAGAGTAGAAAAGAATGTCGAGCCAAGAGCACCTTCATTTCTATTTTCTATATAGTTTCAATATAGTAAAAAAAGGTGGTGGTTTGTTTTAATATCCACAGCAAATTGACCATGTCCTTCAAGTCGCACGTTGCTTTCTACCACATCGCTTCAAACGAAGTTTTACCATAACATAAAATTCCTCCGGTTTTTAATAGGTGTGTAAATAATTAATTGAATTACGGAATTATGAATAGTCATCGGTTCAGTCAGTACGTAGTAATCTATAGAACGTAGTAATCTATAGCTCTTCCTAATATACTTAATATTAAACTGATTGAATTCTTCTATATGAATCTATTCATATTATGAATAGATTCATATCAAATATGAAAATAATAAAGAAATAGGTAATTTATGATGAAGAAAAAGTCTCAGTAATAATTTAAATTAACCCTATTTTGTATGAATACTAAATTTTGTATGAATACTAACTCTATTTTGTATGAATACAATATATATATATATATATATATATATTTCATATTTCTTTTTTATTACAAAATTACAAAAAAAAATATACCAGAAATATTCTCAATTTTAAATAAATTTAAATAAAAGCAAATAAATAAAAAAACGAATCTTTTTGAATCCGCCTTACGTTGGTTGCATCTTCAAATAAGTTGATAGAATAGATTCGACAATCTAATATTTTTTCAATTCAATATAAATATTGAATTGAAAAAATTTCCTATTTTATTTTAAAATAGTTAGATAGAAAAAGAAATCCAATTTTTTTGAATTGAATTGTATAAAAAAGACTGATGAAGGATAAAGTGGAATTTCACTGTTTTTCTTTTATTTCATTCTGAAATAGAAAATCAGAATGACAAAGTAGGGGAAATTGCCGTATTCAGAAGAAATTCTGGATATTCTATGTTAAATATTTAGTTTCTGTTTAGTTTCATATCTATAATTAAGGTAAGGATTCACAAACAAAATACAAAACAAAATAGTAATATTCAAAAAAATTGCACTATTAGGTTAGCAATCCCTGTGTATAAACATTCCCTCCTTTTTTTGCGAGGCTTCTTTGGCTTGAGGTCCAACTAATCTTTCTCGAAAGTAGAGCGGATGGGAGATATGAATCACACCCACGTCAATTGTTTATAGAATTACAATTATTCATTAGAACCAAACACCAAATAACCTAAGAGGTTCAAAGAAAAAAAAAGATTTTCGTATCTAATATCTAATTTGATTTTTTATCAATAAAATTTGGACTGGGCATAGACAGATATTCAAATTGATATCTTACATTATTGATTAACCCCTATCTACTCTCCCAATTGGTTTTTTGGGGAATGATAAATCATAAAAGAATGCCCGATTTTTGATCTTATCTTAAAAGGCGGTTAAGAAAGATCCACTTTTTTTCTTTTATCTGATATAGAAAACAAATAGACTCTGGGACGGAAGGATTCGAACCTTCGAATAGCGGGACCAAAACCCGTTGCCTTACCACTTGGCCACGCCCCATTTTTATTTCTATTTAAAACTACTAAAGAGTAATATGGGTATTCCTTTTTCGTCAATTCGAGTTCCTAAAATGTATGAAATAGATTAGTTTATTGTTAGGATTTTGACAGGTCTAGATATATAATTCAACCGAATTTATTGATCATTATATAGAATTCAATTAAGATATTGTATGAAAGTCTCATTTCTTCAATTCTCTTCTAAAAAAAAAAAATGGAAGGGCTTTTTTGATTGGATAAGTTCAAAGAAATATGTGTTTTTTTTTTTAATCAGACTTCTTTTTATTTCTTTATTTTTTCCTTATCTCAAAATAGATTAATAACTTAATCAAAATAATATCCAAGAAAAAAAAAATGAATTTGTTATGCTTAATATCTTTAATTTGATCAATATTTGTTTTAATTCTACGTCGTTTTCGGATAGTTTTTTATTCGCCAAATTGCCCGAAGCCTATGCTTTTTTGAATCCAATCGTCGATGTTATGCCGGTAATACCTCTTTTCTTTTTTCTCTTAGCCTTTGTTTGGCAAGCCGCTGTAAGTTTTCGATGAGATCCTTAATACTGTCCTAGAAAAATTCATGATTTATTCGAGAAAAAAAAATCTAACAATTGAGAAAATCAGAGACAAAATCAGATAAGTATAGGTTTTACAGTATGAAGGAACCCTCAATTCAAACTTTGAAATTTTTTGATAGCCGTGATAAATCTGGGTTACCTCATTTCCTCATTCCAACCCGTTTTTAATCGAAAAGACTACTTAGACTTGGAGTCCACCACTCACTATGAAAGGAATCTTTTTGTCATGAAAAGCTCCATTCTTATTGCAAATAAATAAATTTTTGAAACTCTTTTCTATTTCTACAATTTCTAGAAAGAAATCGCTTCCTTGATTTCTTGGTGTCAAGGTCAACGAGATAGGATATGTGGTCTAAAAAAAGGAAATATATTCTCTCTCTCTTTTTTTTTATGATCTTGGAGATTGTGTAATGCTTACTCTCAAACTCTTTGTTTACACCGTAGTAATATTCTTTGTTTCACTCTTCATCTTCGGATTCCTATCTAATGATCCAGGACGTAATCCCGGGCGCGAAGAATAAAACAAAAAAAGTGGGGTTCCTTGCTTCATTAAACATTAAATGCTATTAGCATTTGTTTGATCGATTCCACTGTCAAAAACCGAAACGGAAAGAGAGGGATTCGAACCCTCGGTACGAATAACTCGCACAACGGATTAGCAATCCGACGCTTTAGTCCACTCAGCCATCTCTCCTAATTGAAATTGAAAAAGAATAATTACTATGTTACAGTTCTCAAAAAAGAATGATAATGCTTGAAAAAAAAAGCTCTTCTTTCATTTTATTCTTTCTTCTTATATATATCTTTCTTATTATATATATATATATTTTATCTAATCTATTTGAAATAGAAATTTCAATAAATAGATTATTGTATAGATACCACTTTTATCAACAATTTCATTCCATTTTTTTTTATAGAAATCTCAAAATATCTTTTTGATAAAAAAAAAAGGCGGGCTTTTTTAAGTTCGAATTTCCACGGCTTGGCCTGGTCAGACCGACCCGGCCGGGCTCCTTTTTTCAAATCCAATCCATTTTTTTTTATCTATGATTGATTATCTACGATTCCTATAATTCCGCAATCTCCTTTGCTTGCTATAGAAAAAAATCTTGGTATTTTTTGAAATCTAAAGTAAAAGAATAATCCGAAGCAGAAAAGGACTCTTTATCTTACTATAATATATAACCAAAAAGGCTTTTCTATTCTTTCTTTTCTGACTTCTTCACTATTTTGATTTATTAATAGCCAAATAATTTTGGCTAAATAATCAAAAAAAAAAGCCAAGGCTAATGAGTATCCCTCTTTCTAATTTTCTCAAGTCTTCTAACGAAAAACGGCAACGCTCTCATTTTCAGGATTTTTTTTTTCTCATCCTATCTTGAGGACGCCAGAGTCCCTTGTTCGACAAAGAGTCCATTTATATACAATAATATTGTAGCGGGTATAGTTTAGTGGTAAAAGTGTGATTCGTTCTATTAACCCAGTCAGTAGTTAAGGGGTCTTTCGGTTTGATTCATATTCCGATTAAAAACTTTATTTCTTAAAAGGATTTAATCCTTTACCTCTCAATGAAATATTCGAGGAATAATATACATTCTCGTGATTTGTCTCCAAAGGTCAATTATAAATTGAAAAATTGGATTATGAAATTACGAAACATAATTTTTTTTTATTGGATCAATACTTCCAATTGAATAAGTATTAAGTAAAGGATCCATGGATAAAGATAGAAAAGTCTATTTCTAATCGTAACTAAATCTTCAATTTTTTTTTTTGATAGAATAGATTGAAGCAAAATAGCTATTAAACGATCACTTTAGTTTACTAGAGGCATCGACACCCCTTTTT